TGAACGTCTCTAATTCAAAACCGAACATGAAACTTTGGTTTCATTCGGCTCCTTTATGGAGATGAGTCAATTTATAGATCTAAGATGTGAACAAAATTAGAAAAAAAAGAATTCTACCCATAACATCTATGTCAGCTTTTGGTCGGAATACAGATAAACCGAATAGCTTTGTAGATGATCCTTCGAGAAGAGGGGGATTCTAACAACCTTTCTAGTTATTTCGTTCTCTATTTCTAGTTAATAGGATCCTGAGGAAAAGGATTTTGTTTCCACCGAGCTAAAACAATATAATATGTTGATGTCTCTAGTAAACCAAAGTCATCGTTTAATAGCTATTTTGCTTCACTTTCTTTTTTACAAATAAGAAATTGAAGATTCAGTTACGATTAGAAATCAACTTTCTGTCTTTATCCATGGATCCTTTATTCATACTTATCCAATTGGAAGTATTGATCCAATTCAAAAATTATGTTTCGCAATTTCATAATCCAATTTGTTAATGTCTAAGTGACCCTTGGATACAAATCACGAGAATGTGTATTTGTTCTCGAATCTTTCATTGAGAGGAAAAGGATTAAATCCTTTTAAGAAATAAAGTTTTTGATCGGAATACGAATCAAACCGAAGGACCCTTTAACTATTTAAGGGATAATAGCACGAATCACACTTTTACCACTAAACTATACCCGCTACAATCCGATTATTGTATACAAATGCAACTTTTGTCGAACAGGGGAATTGTGGTAATCAAGATAGGATAAGATAGGGTCGTCAAACCCACTAAAATCATAACATAAAAATGCATTGTGGAATACCCGAAAGCTTCTTTTTTTAGTCCAGCAAGGCGGTAAACATAAAATCAAAAAGCAGAAAGAGAAATGAGACTTTTATTTTGATCGAATTTTCTATTTCATATATTTTATTTTACTTTTATAAAAAATGGGAATTTTTTCTTGTTGCTTGAATATTAACTATTCAATTAAAATGAAATATTACAACTATAATAGGCATTTTGGTTTGCAAATTCAAATTCGTTGGAACAAAAGAGGCCCGGCTGGGTACTGACCAGACCAGGCCATGAGAATAAGAGGGTCCTTTCGAACAAAATCAAGACAAAGAAAAGAGGTCTTCTTTATTTTTCTTGATATTCTTGGCTCTTCTGAGCCCTTCCTTTACTTTAGATAAAGAGATAAAGGAAATTGATGATAAAAGTTGTACATATCTATATAATATAGAAAGAAGAAAAGAGAGAAAGAAAGATTCTTTCCTTTATCTTATGTGCTATCTCATGTAGTAATTATATTTTTCAATTGGGAGAGATGGCTGAGTGGACTAAAGCGGCGGATTGCTAATCCGTTGTACGAGTTAATCGTACCGAGGGTTCGAATCCCTCTCTTTCCGTTGATGACTTGATTTTTTTTTTTTCAAATTTCGAAATCCTTTGTTCTTATTCTTAGTTAAATGTGTGGAATAGACCAAATCCTAAGAAAATTTGAAAATCAAGCAAGGAAAACCTTTTTTATTTTATTCTTCACGTCCAGGATTACGTCCGGGATCATTAGATAGGAATCCAAAGATGAAGAGAGAAACAAAAAATATCACTACTGTGTAAACGAAGAGTTTGAGAGTAAGCATTACACAATCTCCAAGATGATTTTTTTGAAAAAAAGAGAATAGATCATCCATTTTTCTACCGCATATCCTAATTTGACACCAAGCAACGAAGCTCTTTCTCTAAAAGGATTTTAAGAAATTCGTTTCTAATAAGAGTTTGTCATTAACCAAATTTTTTATATACACAAGAGGAGCCTAATAAGGTCTTTCACTGGAAAGGAAAGCGCCAAAAAATAAGGAAATAAGTTAAGCCGGATTTCTCGTGACTATCCAAGAATTTCAATGTTTGAATCGAGGTTTCAAACGGTAAAGCTTATCTGATTTTATTTATTTTCGAATTTTTTCTCGAATAAATCATGAATTTTCTAGGATATTATTAAGGATCTCATCGAAAACTTACAGCAGCTTGCCAAACAAAGGCTAAGAGAAAAAAGAACAGAGGTATGACTGGCATAATATCTACGATTGGATTCAAAAAAGCATAGGCCTCGGGCAATTTGCCGAAGAAAAAACTATTCGAATAAAGGGTCGAATTAAGACAGATACCGATCAAACTAAAGGTATTAAGCATAACAGACTTTTTGTTCTTGGAGATAATTGCATTTTGATTGAGTTATTGATATAAGGAAAAGGAAAGTAAGTAAGGTAAACAAAAAATCCTTCTTTTTCTTTGAACCCACCCAATCAAAAATCCTCCTTTGAGAAAAGGAGAATCGAAAAAATCATATTTTCATACAATATCTTAATTGAATTATATGTAATGATCAATAAATTAAGTTGAATTCTCTATCTACACATACCAAAAACATAGCAAAATCCTAGTACCAATCTAATCTATGCGATAGATATTTGGACTAGAGTTGACAAACAAACAAAACCAGCAATATACTTTATTAGTAATTCGTATCGCATAGAAATCTAAATGGGGCGTGGCCAAGTGGTAAGGCAACGGGTTTTGGTCCCGCTATTCGGAGGTTCGAATCCTTCCGTCCCAGACCATATATATTCTATGAGAATACAGATTGCTTTTTTAACAATGTTCTGTTTAAAATCGAAATGTTAGCTGGAATGTGATTGTTGTTTCTGATTTTTTTCTTCGCTGAATCGTTTTTTTTTTCAAAAACAGAATCGAGATGCGAAAGAATCCATATTCCCTATCTCGTATTCTCTACCCCCTAAATTAGCCTAATTAGATTCAATTTTATTTTTTGTGGATTTCTTGACTTTTCGCCAAGAGGGGGTTTTTGGTACTAATTAAATTCACTAAGTCTCTTAATTCTTAATCAATGAGTTGGGCTAAAATATCAAAAAAAGGAGCAAAAACTTGACTTAATCTGGACTTGTTTGGCTTTGTGCCTAGACAGCTCGCATTTCGTAAAAATAAAAAAGACTAGGACACCCCCTTCTTTTCTTTCGATTTATGCTGCATCAGTCCCATAGAATGGGGTAGATAGGAGTTAATCAGTAATGGGAAGGCGTTCATTTCAATATCTATAAACGGTGACAACTGCTCGGTCTATTTGATCGAATTGATAGATACGAAACCCTCCTCATTCGTTGGATTTTATCAATCAGATGAAAAAAAAAGAATAAGAATGAAAATCTTACCTTACATTAATCTTTTTTTATCCATCTCATAAAAAAAATGTTAATCGTTGATGATTCAATTAAAAAAAAAAGACTTATCTTTTTTCCTAAGATGATCAAAAGTTTTTTTTAACTATCAAATTTTCTTCTAATAATGATGTCGAAAAGGGAACTTTCGAAATTTCGAAATTTCGAAAGAGAAATCGTTTTAATCATTCCTTAGAAGCTGAATCTTTGCTATTTGAAGAAGTATGAAATAGGTCAATCTCTCCTATTAAGTCACGTGAAGATGCAGAATCAAAAAGAATTCATTTATTCGTCTTATTTATTATTATTTAGTATTTATATAAAAAAATTATTTATTATATATATATTAATTAATATGTTAGACAAATTAATATTAGCGATGGGGTCTTACTACGATTTCTTCAGAAAAATCTTTATCCACCTATATCTATAGTATTTTCTATTATTTTCTATATAGAAGATATAGAAAATAATATAGATTAGGGTGTTTATACATCAGCCCAACCAATGACTATTCATGATTCCATAATTGAATCAATTCCATACCGGTTCTTAGAGGAATGTTATGGTAAAACTTCGTTTGAAACGATGTGGTAGAAAGCAACGTGCGACTTGAAGGACACGATCCGTTGTGGATTTGTACATCCACCATTTTATGTAGGAATGAAGGTGCTCTTGGCTCGACATCATTGGTTCTGTTTCACTAGAACCCCTCGTTTTTTGTTGTCTTGGAATGTAAATAGTCCATGATGGAGCTCGAGTAGAAAGTATTAATTTATTTCTCGGGGCAAGGGTCTAGGGTTAATGCCAATCAATAAAAAAATTGAAACAACTTCGTAAATATATCTTCGGTATGGAAATCGAAAGAATCCAATTCGAGCAAGTTTCAAATTCAAAAATTTCTTGGAATTGATCAAACTTTTTCGATCCAAAGTGTTTCACGCGGGAATCCATCGTCTTGTAGGATTCTTTCATAGAAATCACAAAAGGGGTATGTTGCTGCCATTTTGAAAGGATTAAAAAGCACCGAAGTAATGTCTAAACCCAATGATTTAAAATAAAACAAAGATAAAGGATCCCAGAACAAGGAAACACCTTTTAAATTGTCTTAATAACTGGATCAGACTGAAGAATCCAAATCGATTTTAAACGAGACAAACAAAAAAGGAGGAAAGACCACTCAATAAATGAAATTGCCAAAAGGTTTTCCTTTGAACTGTTTGAAAGTTATCCAACTTGAGTTATGAGAGTACGAATGGTTTCTTTTTCATTTTCAGGAAGAAAGAAGAAAAAAAAGATTTACATTACATCTTTAATTGATTTGATCATTTTATGGACCCAGTTGTCATTTCTTAGATAGAATTCCATACAGAGACAAAACCTCGAATCAATCATTTTTCTCGAGCCGTACGAGGAGAAAGCTTCCTATACGTTTCTAGGGGGGGTGTTGTTCATCTACATCTATCCCAATGAGCCGTCTATCGAATCGTTGCAATTGATGTTCGATCCCGAAGAGAAGGAAAAGATCTTCGGAAAGTGGGTTTTTATGATCCGATAAAGAATCAAACTTATTTAAATGTTCCTGCTATTTTATATTTCCTTGAAAAAGGGGCTCAACCTACAGGAACTGTTCAGGATATTTTAAAGAAGGCGGAGGTTTTTAAGGAACTTCGTCCTAATCAACCGAAATTCAATTAAGGAAATAAATTAAGGAAATACAAAAAAGGGGGTAGTGATTTGTATATAACTTTGTATGACTTTTCTCTTCTATT